GCGGAACGGAATTGATAAAACAGTCTTAGAAACAGAATTCTCCCACTTAGGCTTACTATGCTTTGGGATTTTTTTAGAATATTATTTATTTTATATTTATTTATTTTTATAGTATAATATAACGGTATTGATATTCTAATCTACTTGATTGATATTCTAATCTACTTGAATATTGAATACCAGAAAACTATATGATATGAATATTTATTATTATTAACGCAGATATATCTATCTAATTTAGATATTTTATATCTATATCTATGTCTTCTCCGTTCTTTTATTACCCTCCTGTCCTGTCGTGTTGTCAATTGACAGTATGACTTAGGGGTCAATATAATTTGACCGACCAAATCCTATTTTGGTAAACCATCTTGAATCTACTGCAGAGTGAAGGATCATGGATCCAACGCATAACCCTTTGTGAATGAGAGAGATAAAGATGAGAAAGACCAATGAAATAAAGTTTCGAGGTTATATAGTTTAATGGTAAAGTTTGATTTGATTACCATTAACTAACCCCCAGAATACTTAAGGAGTTTTTCCATTTGATTTATATACTATGGATCTACTAAAGATGGATCTCGGCCTGAGTTATATTAAGTTAAAGTTAATAAGGTAACCCTACTAGGCCTTATTACCTTACCTATTATGTTTTTCCTATTCTATTTTTATATTACCTCAAGGTATTTTTCTTATTACCTATGGTATTTGTCTTATTACCCATATTCTAGTGCTTTTTGATTTGGCCGGCCCTCGGGACCTTTTATTTCTAGTTGATTTATGAAGGCGGCCGTAGGCCCCTATGGTCCAGTGGTTACGACCTCTCTCTTTCACGGAGAAAACGAGGGTTCAAGTCCCTCTGGGGGTGTACCAAGACTCAAGACTATAGGAGTGGTATTTTCTATCAAATGATCCGTAGCCGTATTTGTCAAGTCTGCCTGGTAGACGAAAGGAAGTTTATTATGGAACGTCTAAAAAATTTAGGCGTTGGGTCGATGCCCGAGTGGTTAATGGGGGCGGACTGTAAATTCGTTGACAATATGTCTACGCTGGTTCAAATCCAGCTCGGCCCAACAATTTGCCAATCTACTATCAGACGGTAGAACTCTCTTGTTCTTAAGAAATACCTTACCTGATACAAGAGAATAAAAAAGAATTCAAATTTTCTGCTAGATCTCTTCTTATTTCCCTGGGATTGTAGTTCAATAGGCTAGAGCACCGCCCTGTCAAGGCGGACGTTGCGGGTTCGAGCCCCGTCAGTCCCGACGGATCCAATAAGTACATCAATTCGCCTCTCCATTTTCTGTGAAAGAGGGGACAGAGAGCATAATTGAATCCCGAAGAGGTTTCCTCTCTTTTTTTTTTTCAGGATTCTGTCAAAGAAAGAATAAACCCTAAACTAAAATTAAAATAACTAAAATAGTGAAGTTGATAGAATATTCCATCTTTTATCCCGCGCCTCATCTTTCTCATACTTCTTTGTCTTCCAAAGAAAATTGGATCATTAAAATTTAGAACCTAATTCCTCTCTTTTTGGGTTTTTAATGGAAACGGATGGGTGGTTAGATGATACTTCGTTTGACTACATACAAAAAAAGAAAGGATAAAAAAGGAATTTTTGCTCGGTCGGGGAATCCAAGATTGGATTCGGTATGGATAAGGGATCTTCGTATGTTATACTATTCAATTCTCGACGACGAATTAATTTAATAGCTCAGATATTGTTATTCATGATATGATATTGATCCGATTCAAGATCATCGATAGGTAATGCATTCATTGAATTGACAGGTGAAAGATTTATCATCTCTATGGGATTAAATCCCGAGTTATTGTGAAATAAAAAAACGATGAGATTATGGAAGTAAATATTCTTGCATTTATTGCTACTGCACTGTTCATTTTAGTTCCTACTGCCTTTCTACTTATAATTTACGTAAAAACAGTCAGTCAAAACGATTAATTACTTTGAATGAAACTTGACTTCTGAATTCTTATCCATATTTGAAGAAATCAAAAGAAAAGTATTCTATTAAATGAAATCAACGGGCTATAATCGGCGGTATTCTATGGGATCCGAGAGTATGGTAAGAAAGAAATTTTTTTCTTATCATACTCTCTATTAGTGTTATAGTAATGTATAAAATAAAATTGTACTTGACTTTCTAATAAAGTTGGTATACTATATTAGCTTCTATCTTCAATCTATGTAGTTATTTATCCATATATGGAATTGACGTAGGACCCGATTCTATTTCTTTGATACATCTATTTATTCCGATGAATCTGAAAAAATCGTTTTACTGTTATAGAATACATTTATCCACTAGAATCCAAGGGAATTTTGAAATGAGGATCTTTTTATTTAAATTGAAAATTATTTCAATTTAAATAAAAAATGAGTTGCAGAACGATCTATAAAACAATTGATACCGTTAACTAAATTAGGAGTGCTTCTAAAGTCCACTTCTTCCCCATACTACGAGTGAAAGGGAAAATGTAAAGACTACCATTAAAGCAGCCCAAGCGAGACTTACTATATCCATGTGAATTATATCCCTTATCTCTATGATAGAATTATTCCATTATTGCTCACTAATAATAGTAGAATGAATGGTCCAGAGTCAAAAAGGGATTCTGGCCGAACACTATTGATGAACCAGTCAAATAAATCCATTTCAAAAATTCCTATATGATTTCTAATAGGGAAAGACTAAATACAAGTAAAATATACAATGACACTATAAGGGAATGTTACTAATGGAATGGAACATCTATTCTATCTAGTAATAAAAAAAGAGACCCATTCCTTTTTCTTGCCCTTCAAAGTAAAAAAAAATTGCTATCTATTACATACTTTTATTTCCTATTTGATCTAATTCGTACCCTTTCCCGATTGTCTCTCTGAAGGAGTTGGGAGATAGTATATTATACTCTTGACGACGGGTCTAAAAAAAAAAAAATAATTTTTTTGCACTTTTTGTTTTCTATAAACTATAAAAAAATCCATCCAATATAATCTTTCTTTGAATTTTAGATTCAAGGATTTCCAAGCTTTTACAAAATCCCCAGAACAGAATAAGACAGCAGAACAGAATAAGAGATTTAGATTCATTTGTTGATGAGGCGGCACCCGGATTTGAACTGGGGAAAAAGGATTTGCAGTCCCCCGCCTTACCACTCGGCCATGCCGCCAAAACGATAGAAAAAATTTTCCTTTTTCGGTTGGATTACTAAACTTTAGTTTATTGTACTTGCATCTTGCATCCCTTTTTAAATCCTTTTTCTAAATCTAAATTTATGTATAAAAATTAGAAAAGTTTTTATCCTTTCGTATTGTATTTAATTTATTTATTGTAATGTATTTGATCTACCCCCTCGATTGATTGTATCGTATCTTCCCACAATGCCGAAAAACTTCCACTCAACTTTCTATTGAAAAATAAAATGTCTATTTTCGCTTAAAAAAGTAAAAAAGCCGAAATTTATGACAAAAGGGAACCATTAACTATTCGTTGACTGAGAATTCGTGACTTATTCTTGGATTTGAATCTAAAATTTGATTTCCCTAATGACATAAGAAAATACAAATGGATACATACTTAATTGATTCTTTTGAATCAAAAATCCTTCTCAATTTCTGGATTCTATTATAACAAAAATGATAAGTATATGTAAACCCCAGAAGGGAAATTTTTACACAGATACCAAATTGGCTATTTAGAGTATGTTGCCTATAAACAAAAAAACGGGAATTCATTGGAACAAAAAAAGGCCCGGCTGGGTATTGACCGGGCCAGGCCCAAAAGGCACTTCGAACAAAATAAAAGCAAGAAGGTCCTCTTTATTTATCTTTCTATTCTATTTGGATCTTTCGAGCATCTAAATGGAATTGCTAATTCTATAATAACGATAAAGAATGTAAAAGAAATACTTTATTTAATCCTTACTTGATGTGTAATGTAACATAGTAATTATCTTTTTCAATTGGGAGAGATGGCTGAGTGGACGAAAGCGGCGGATTGCTAATCCGTTGTACGAGTTATTCGTACCGAGGGTTCGAATCCCTCTCTTTCCGTTTCCGTTGATGACTTTCTATTTTTTTCTTTCAATTTTTGCAAACCCCTTTTTATTTTTTTTTTTCCTAATTAAATTAAATATGTGGAATAGCTAAAATAAAATATTAATAAAATTGTAAAATCAAACAAGAAAAACTAAATTTTTATTTTATTCTTCACGTCCAGGATTACGTCCTGGATCATTGGATAGGAATCCAAAAATGAAGAGAGAAACAAAGAATATTACTACTGTGTAAACGAAAAGTTTGAGAGTAAGCATTACACAACCTCCAAGATCATTTTTTGAAAAAGAAAAACGAGAAAAGATAATAGATCCTCCACTTTTATATCACATATCCTATTTTGACACCAAGAAATGAATTATAGAAATAGAAAAGAATGTTCAGAAATTCAAATCAAATGAAGTTGAAATTTGTAATAAGAGTCTTTAATTTAATTACCACAAATCACTTTCATACCCACAATTAGATATTCTAAGGGACCCTAAGCTCATAAGGTATTTCCCCGAAAAAGGATTAAAATGGGGAAAGGAAATAGGGCGAGCCGGATTTCTCGCGACTATCCGAGAGTTTGAATCGAAGGTTCATACTGTCAGACTTATTTGATCTTATCAATTGTTATAATTTTTCTCGAATAAATCATGAATTTTCTAGGATAGTATTAAAGCTCTTATCGAAAACTTACAGCAGCTTGCCAAACAAAGGCTAAAAGAAAAAAGAACAGGGGTATAACTGGCATGACATCTACGATTGGATTCAAAAAAGCATAGGCTTCGGGCAATTTGGCGAAGAAAAGACTAGTCGGATAAAGGGCAGAATTAAGACAGATCAAACTAAAAATATTAAGCATAACAGACTTTTTTTTTCGTCGAAATAATTGCATTTTGATTGAGTTAAGGAAAAATGAAGAAAGTAAGGTAAACAAAAAAATCCTTCTTTTTTTTTTTTCTGCTCAATCAAAAATCCTCCAATTCTCAAAGGAGAATAGAAGAAATCATACTTTCATACAATATCTTAATTGAATTATATGTAATGATCAATAAATTCAGTTGAATTCGAGATATACACATGCCAAAATCCTAGCATGAATCTATAATAGATTCTATAAAGATAAAGAAAAAAGAGTTTCTCTAGATAGTTGGACTGGAATTGACGAAGACTTAATACCAATATTATTCTTTATTAGTATTATTGTCCAATAAAAATGGAAATGGGGCGTAGCCAAGCGGTAAGGCAACGGGTTTTGGTCCCGCTATTCGGAGGTTCGAATCCTTCCGTCCCAGAGCGTATCCATTGTATCCTAATATTTGTTTTTTGTTCAAGGAGGTTCTGTTTCAAGGTCTAATATTGCATAGAATATTATATTATTCCTCCTTCTTTTTTGATTTTGAATGATTCTTTGCGGAAGCATATCTGAGTTTTTCACAAACTGAACTAAATCGAGTTCAAATGATATGCAAAAGTAACTGAACCCCTTTGTGACCCAGATAAAGCTAAGATGGGCCGTAGATCATAGTTGTAGAAAGATTACTTAACCTCATCAGGTTAAAAAAAAAAAATATGAAATGAAAATACATATAAAAGAGGAAGCGCTTAACCTATAGGTATGTATTCTTATCCTGTTTCAGTGACAATAGTGTTTCCCTTTTTGTGAAAAAGAATTGGCATCCCTAAAATATTTTATTTAACAATGATATATATTTTCGATATTTTTTTTTATTGTTTGATTTAGCTTATTTGCTTTACATCATTGACAATTCCATTCGAAAAGAAACAGAGATTTTTCTTTCTTATTTCTTATGATAAAAAAAGGGAGTCTTTACTGTAAAACTTGACTCAAATAATGATGTAGAAGTTGGAAACTTTTTCAAGTATCAAGATTTGTAATGATTCCTTATGGGTTGACTCTTTGGGAAGTTGGAAATGGGCCGGTCTATCTTATTGAGTCACTTGAAGAGGCAGAGTAAAATAGAATTTATTTTTTCGTGTGATTTCTGTTAGTTATGTTATTTCTATATCTATTTAGTTTAGATTTCTAGATATTTCTGTTAGATATTTTTTTGAAATAGATATTTATAAAAAAACGTTCCATTCATACAAAAAAGCTGGGGTCTTGCTAATATTTCTTCAGAAAAATCTTTATTATCTATGTAGATAAGAAAAAATATAAATTACTTTGTCTCTGTACCGACTGAACCAATGACTATTCATGATTCCATAATTGAATCAATTCCGTACTGGTTCCAAATTAGAGGAATGTTATGGTAAAACTTCGTTTAAAACGATGCGGTAGAAAGCAACGTGCGACTTGAAGGACACGATCCGGTGTGGATTCTTTTTCTTACATCCACCATTTTATATAGGAATGAAGGTGCTCTTGGCTCGACGTCATTTGTTCTATTCTACTAGAGCCCTTCTTTTTTTTTATTGGGTTGTAATGTAAATAGTTCATGATGGAGCTCGAGTAGAAAGTATTGATTAATTTCTCAGGGGCAACGATCTAGGGTTAATGCCAATTCATAAATTGGAACAACTTCGTAAGTATATCTTCGATATCTTCGATATAGAAATCGAAAGGATCCGATTCGAGCAATTTTTCAATTCAAAAAATTTGTTGGAACGGCTAAAACTTTTTCGATACGTAGTGTATCGCGCACGAATCAACCGTCGGTATGATTCTTTGATAGAAAGAAATCGCAAAAGGGGTATGTTGCTACCATTTTGAAAGGATTAAGAAGCACCGAAGTAATGTCTAAACCCAATGATTTTAAACAAAGATAAAGGATCCCAGAACAAGGAAACACCACTTCAATTGTCTCACGGATCCGAATAACGAATCAAAATAGATTTTAAACGAGACAAAAAGGGTGGGTTAAAGACCACTCAAAAAAAATATATATATTAAATTAAAGATTTTTCTTTAAGATATTTGAGATATTATATTATTGAACTTGAGTTATGAGTACAAATGATTTTTTCTTCTTCAGGAAGTAAGCTAAATAAAAATGAGTGAAATTGAAATTATAGAATTTATTAATTTATTTTACGGATTCCTTTCCTATTTATTCTAATCAAATTTTATCCATAGATAAAACTTCGAATCATTTTTTCTCGAGCCGTACGAGGAGAAAACTTCCTATACGGTTCTAGGGGGGGGGTTCTTTTTCATCTACATCTATCCCGATGAGCCGTCTATCGAATCGTTGCAATTGATGTTCGATCTCGAAGAGAAGGAAGAGATCTTCGGAAAGTGGGTTTTTATGATCCGATCAAGAATCAAACTTATTTAAACGTTCCCGCTATTCTCTATTTCCTTGAAAAAGGCGCTCAGCCTACAGGAACTGTTCAGGATATTTTAAAAAAGGCAGAGGTTTTTAAGTAACTTTGCCCTAATCAAACAAAATTAAATTAAGGAAATAAAAACTAAGGGTAGGATAGTGATTTCTATATCATTTTGGATATCTTTTCTATACTATGTTTTTTTATTTCCTTTCTTGGTCTATTCGTATCTATTTCTCATTGCTTTTAGAGAATCCTTTTCTATAGAATCTTTTTCTAAGGAAACCGTATTTGATTGATCCTCAAAAAATAGAAAATTATGGCATTACCTGTAATCGGGTGGTTTTCATTTGAACTCTAATACCAAGTAACAAACAAGGAATAGAAGTTCTTTATTCTATATGGATTCAATTTTTTTATATTATTCTCCATCTAATCTAAAAACTCAAAATTTAGTATATAAATATAGGTATATGCAGTGCCAATCCAACACAAGTCCTTTTTTTTACTATTATTCAATTTAAGTTTTTGTATTTTTTCATCGTATTCTTTTCTTAACCTTTATGTTGACAACGTTGTATCGAACAAATATAATTCATCGTGATAAGCAGATCTATTTATTTCCGTCCCATAGGTTTTCTTTTTTATTTTTACTTGTTGATTCAAATGATGGGTTCGTTGGATTAGCTTTGATACCCGGATTTTTGATTGAAAAAGTGGATAACATAGAAATAGGGGATGTTCTACCATTTTTACATTTATTTCTTTTTTTGGTCGGGCAATTTTTTATTTTTTCATCTGATTCTGATTTAGTCATTTTTATGTTCCAAATAGAGTAGAAAAATTTAATAGAGTAGAAATTTTTTTTAGATTTTTTATTTCGTAGAGTAATGCTTTAATTTAATAATTTTGTTTTATTCTGATTGTATCTACATACCCTTTTATATTTGGGTTGCTAACTCAATGGTAGAGTACTCGGCTTTTAAGTGCGGCTAGGATCTTTTACACATTTAGATGAAGCGAGGGATTCGTCCATACTATCGGTAAAGTTTGGAAGACCGCGACTGATCCTGAAAGGGAATGAATGGAAAAAATAGCATGTCGTATCAATTAAGAGTTCTGAGAATATTTTATTCTTTCCGGCTCGGTACAAAGCCTTCTTTAAATTATTGAAAGGGAGCAAACCGAAGTCAATTTCAAGTTGGGTCGAATTAATAAATGGATAGGGCCCCACGGCTTCAATTTATTTCATTTTTATTATAGGGAAAGAAAAAGTTATAGGGAAAGAAAAAGCAACGAGCTTTCATTCTGAATTTGAATGATTACCCGATCTAATTAGACGTTAAAAAAATATTAGTGCCCAATACGGGAAGGCTTTCTCCCAGGAAAAATATTATTGATTTTTTAATGAATCCTAAATATTACCACTCTCCATTCTATAATGGAATAATGGAGATGTATGTGTATAAGAAACAGTATATTGATAAATCAATTTCCAAAATCAAAAGAGCGATTGGGTTGAAAAAAGTAAAGGATTTCTAATCATCTTGTCATCCTATAAGGAAAACGAACATAAAAACTTAAAATTAAATGGAAAAAGAGATGATAGAGAATCTGTTGATAAGTTTATCTGGATCCGAGGTATCTATTCGGTTTGTACTATAATACCTTGTTTTGACTGTATCGCACTATGTATCATTTATAACCCCCAAAGTCCTCTACCTTTCATTTAAATAGAATTTCAAATGGATAAATTCCAAAGCTATTTAGGGCTAGATAGATCTCAACAACACTACTTCTTATATCCACTTATCTTTCAGGAGTATATTTATGTACTTGCTCATGATCATGGTTTAAATAGATCAATTTTGTTGGAAAATGCAGGTTATGACAATAAATCCAGCTTACTTATTGTGAAACGTTTAATCATTCGAATGTATGAACAGAATCATTTGATTCTTTCTGTTAATGACTCTAAACAGACTCCTTTTTTGGGGCAGACCAATCATTTTTATTCGCAAATAATGTCAGAGGTTTCTTCAATCATTATGGAAATTCCATTGTCTCTGCGATTAATATCTTCCCTAGAAAGGAAAGGGGTAGTTCAATCCGAAAATTTACGATCAATTCATTCAATATTTTCTTTTTTAGAGGACAACTTTTCACATTTAAATTATGTATTAGATATACTAATACCTTACCCAGCCCATCTGGAAATATTAGTTCAGGCTCTTCGCTATTGGATAAAGGATGCTTCCTCTTTGCATTTATTAAGATTCTTTCTCCATCAGTGTCATAATTGGGATAGTCTTATTACTTCAAATTCAAAGAAAGCCAGTTCTTCTTTTTCAAAATCAAAAAGAAATCAGAGATTATTCTTCTTCCTATATACTTTTCATGTATGTGAATATGAATCCGGCTTCCTCTTTCTCCGTAACCAATCTTCTCACTTACGATCAACATCTTCTGGAGCCCTTATTGAACGAATTTATTTCTATGGAAAAAGAGAGCACTTTCCCAGGGCTTTTCAAGCAAATTTATGGTTGTTCAAAGATCCTTTCATGCATTATGTTAGGTATCAAGGAAAATCAATTCTTGCTTTAAAAGGGACGTTTCTTCTGATGAATAAATGGAAATATTACT